TGCTTTAAGAGGTCTCGTAAAGAGCTTTCCATCGATCTTTCCTAGGCTATCGAATCCTTTACCAATAGATGGGCTCGATCAACTCGATTCACTCATTCCTGTCTTTACTTTAAAAGAAAAGAGCCTTAAAGAAAGCAGGAGGGATAGGAGTTTACGATAAGACAACGAGAAGGATAGAGTAATAATCGGCTAAGGGAAGAATCGTTGTTGAAAGCTTCCACCATTTGTCTGTCGGGAATCTTGCCAATATTGCCTCGTGGATCAACTGTCTCTAAGCCTTCCTTGAATGCTCGAAGGATTTCCCCCGTCCAATGCTTCCGCTGGTTTTCAGATAGAAACTCCAATTTCTCTTTCTGCTCGTTGGGAGAACTCTCAATGGATTGGTTTCCGGGAGTCGAGGTGGAAGTAGATGGGGACTGGGGAGAATAAAAAACCTCCTTATCGGAATTGGTCTCGTCCGATGCATGGCCGATGAGGGAGGCTCCAGAAGGAGAAGAAGCGGACGGAGACTCCGAGGGAGATGCGCCTTTTTCACTCCGAGGGTTAGGGGATAGGGTTGGTCGAGAATTTCATTACCTAAGTACGCCACTATAGCCACTAAAAGGGTCATATCTTGTTGAAGAGGAAGTGAAAGGAGCGAGACCTTGCGGAGTAGGTACGGAAGGGGAGGCCTCTTCAGAGGTAGTTAAAACCCTTTATTTCAGGGAGGCAAGATAGGATCTTTCTTTTAGGATAGGACCACATACCCTAATTGAGACCCGGAGGGAAGCTGGATCTACTCTAAAGTAGAGTAGCTGTACTTGCCTTTTTCTTAGAGTGGATTGAGGAAGAGAACTCAGATGAGAACGTAGTCTTGCTGCATCTCCTGAAGGAGAAGGGGCTAACCTATCCAACAAATAAGCTGGATCCTCTGGAGTTAGATCGGCTGGAGTAGCTACTTACCTTACTGGTGTCCGAAGAAGTCTGTTGGTACAGATGTCATATGAGATGTGAAAGCGATTTCCGACTTAAAGACTACTAGTTGAAGTAGAGCCGACTCTAACATTCGACCAGAGAGGTCAGTGCTGGGAAAGCAAAGAATGGAATGTCTGTTCTGTAACAAAGAAGAAGGTTGCTTGATTATTCTTTTCAGGAGCAAGCCATAAGGACATCATTAGGAGTTGTAGGTAACTACAACCCCAAGGGTTTGGGGTATTCCTCCCCTTACCCGTAGGATTTTCTGAGCACAGAATTAGTCTTGCTTAATAGTTATTAAGTGGTTAGATCTTCCTATTGATGTCGAATGGAGCACTATTGGGGGTGATGGAGAAATCCTAATATCCCAATAGAATCTCTGATCAGAGTGGAAAGGGGATTTATTCCTTTCTCGCTCTGATTCCTGGTTGGAACCCAGGCGCCCCCCCCCGAAGCCGACACGTTTGGCTCGATAGGGAGAGTAGAAGACGAAGGAGGTTGTAAGATCTCCTAAGTTTTCTTGGCGTGGTCTGTTTGAACAGACCCGGTAATTAAGGGGGATCTATCTTTCAGATCCTTTTCAATTACCTCTGCGTCTGCAACCGAAGAGATTGCCCTTGCGGGCTGCATTCTCGTCAGGAAGTTGTGACCCTGAAGTGGAAATTAGGTGGTCTGTATACTACCTTGTACTTAAGCAGTATTCAGATCCTACAGAGATTTCTCTGAGATATTCCGTAAGGAATTTTCTGTTTCCACTCCAATTTCACAGACTAGGTCGGGTATTCTCATATTCATTCTTATTGTTATATGGTTAAACATATGCTTTAAGGCTGAATATGATGATTTCTTAGTAAGAATATACCTATTTGGTTTGGTCTGGCTAAGTTGACGATTGTCGTGGTGACTAACGACTTTCGCAAGCATTAGCACCCCAATTCCTAATATTGGTAAAGTTCTAGAAGTCCTGGATTAAGGGGTTTGACCTTGTCCAGAGATCTTCGACTAAGCGATTTACCCTTCCTTCACAGAATTCCCTTGGTTTGGAATTCTGTGGGGACCTCCCTGGAAATAGCAATCCCCAAAAGGGGTTGTTCTTTCCTCGGGTATGTAGTGGGAGAAGGAGACGTCCTTCGTTATTACCACCAATCATATCCCGATTGGTCGATGAGCTATATTAATAACTCATTGATCATAGGGTGGTTGAGCCATGTGACTGAGGAAAATAGTAGGAAACCTTGTTTCTTGCCCACAGTTGGGTTATTGAGGTTCTCTCAATCTTAGACTGATTGAACTTCTGACCAAGAATGTCCATCGTCAATCTGAGAGAAGGAAGAAATTCCTTTGATCTATTCGGTGCTGGACTGTTGGCTAATGAGATCCCATATTTGCCTAAAAGGGCTTGTATGGTATCAAATTGTCCGACAATTCTTTGGTTCTCGATACTTCTTTGTTGGAGGTATGAGATATCCTTCTTTGGTCAGCCGATTAGGTTACTATAGATCTTGGTTACTCTTTCCGTTGTCCTACTACTACATAGTGTGGTTGGACTGCGAGTTTGAATCCCGCAGAGTGACCTTCCCTTTATGATCACACCTTGCTTGGTGATGATATCCTAATCACCAATAAGCAAGTGGCTCTTTCAGTACAGAAAAGTTACTGGATAGACTCAGCGTTTGGACTTCTGATTCAAAGTCACACATCAGAATAAGAATGCTGGGTTTGCCAAAGGGATGTTGGGGTAAAATCCCATCATATCACTGAGGCGAATACTGTCCTGTAGGACAGCCTTTAATCTGTGCCCTTTAACTGATGAATACCTGATCGTAATAGGTATTTAGGAGTTAGTAGGGCTAGGATTAAAGTCTTGTTCTCATCTTCTCTCCAACCATTTGGTAGGATTGAGGATGACTGTTAGTAAGCTTAACCGGTCACGTCCACTACCTTCATATATTTGATTGGAAGGAAAAAAAACCTCAATCTGTGTTTGAAGGGAAAGATAGTGGATTTCTCCGAAGGATAAAACCCAAGGAGATACATCTCTTTCTGTAGAGATGGTGTTTAATAGGGATGGGCATCATTGGTCCCACTGTAACCCGTAATGGGTGAGTAGTTCCATATGATGTTTAGTACTATACGGTTGTGTGCTCAATCAAAGGTATCTATTATCATTTGATGGATGTGCCGTATATAGCACACTTGAAGGGTCCAACAAAGATCTTGGTTTGATCAAGTTCGGGCCTGATCGAGACGTGTTATAATGTGGAATCAGTGTGGGATTGACGATTACACCAAGGTACTCGGAAATCTCTCACTGTCATCCTCTTTGATAATGCATATTTGAAGGTTATTCAAGAGGCATCAGTAGACTTACCATCTTCTGGTGAAAAGACGTAGTCTATAAAGGAGCAAGCCATAAGGACTCTGTAGATCGCGAGAATGCATGTTCTAATGCTTGCACGGGCTCATCTGCTTCCAACAATCCAACAAAGTGAGTTTCACAGAAGGAAGGCTGGTTTGTCAATGCTTGAACTGATTGATCTAAGTGAGCTACGAGGTTAGTCTTCTAAGATCAACTTGCTTCAAAGTGCCCAAACATTATTTGTTAATTGAAGGAATGATCCTATCAGTGATTATGTACTAGGCTTATCTAATGAATTGAGTCTTCCAAGAAAGGTTTCTAATGAATCTGCTAATTGAGGTTCTAGATTCGTTCAAAAGGCAGAAAGGAATAGGCTAAGGGCCGTACCTTAATGATCCCTAACCATATTGATGTTCCTGAGTTCTAGTCTTTCTGGTAGCCAATGATCTAAGGGAGCTAGCAGTGCAAAGATACTCAAAAGTGGTACGCGCACATAAAAAGCGGTTGGACGGTGTCTTTCTCTGTTTTGTTCCTTCCTCGGCAAGCTTGGGAGTTTCCTGATGTAAGCTCCCTGGGTACGGTTTCGGAGTTTATGTAAATGCCCTATCTTCAAAGGGAGCTGCTGACTTAAGGTATCCCCTGATCCGAGGGTGAGCTAGAATTTCGTATGGTGAAGAGGAAAGGAAGAAGTCATTGTAAAGGAAGACGACATTGACCATTTCCGCTGCCTGCCTAAAGGCTTATTGGTAGCTCTTAGGTTCTCTGTCAGTAGAGTGATTGCCAAAACCTAGGTATGTTTTCGGAGAATAATAAGAAGAGACGGTTGTAGCTTTTAGAGACTATCCTCTGCAGCTGTAGCTACGTGGAAGCCAGCTGCTTAAAGACAAGCCCCCTAACCATTCCGCTATTCCTGCCCTAAAGCAAGGGAATCCGCTCTGACCCACCACCCTGGTAGGAATTGCCAGATTTACAGTTTATGAATCCTTGTAATACAAGTTCTTTCCTCTAACGATGGCTACTTCCTATTCAAGTGCCACTTATCTTAACACAACTCGGGCTAATCGACTCCCAGCCTAGCTAGACCTGGTGAAAGCAATCAAGCCAAAGCAAGACTGATTCCTTCAACGGTAAGAGCTGCAGATGAAATAGCAGTGGTTATGCCGACATTTTCCCTTATCTTATTGTTGGATTACCGGATTCCATTCTTTCGGTTAGGAAGGAGGTTCACTTAGAGCTTTCCCGGGAATCAAAGTATAAAGAGGGTCAACTCCGAACAAGGCAGCAGGTATAAAAGACTCGGCTGGACAAGGGGATCTACTTTCATTACCTGGGAAATGTTAGGAGGTGCGCTACCGTCCTGCCCCACTTATGATCTTGCCTTGAATCTTCCAGTTAGTGGACTGGTCTATTGCTGTAGTATGCTGCTTACCAGTTATGCCGAAGAGAAGAATATGGAGGATTGATCCTATTCACTGCTAATCGTGCAGTTTCCTTCCAATGATAAGGCTTTCGGGCAGTGGAAGTGGTCTTCCACTTGAGTTCCCTTGTCAGTTGGAGTTCTAACAGTAGGAGCGCCAAGGTAAGCCCTTGCAGCCATTGAGATATATCTAGTGGAAATGCCAGTTTCCAGCTATCCGGTTCAAGTCTTTCGTTCTGCCAGCAAGCTGGTGCTTGCAGCCTGTGGGTTAGACTGCCCTAAAGCGAGTAGGAGTTTACTCACATGCAGTTGGAAAGTTTGAAAGCAGAGCAGGAGTCTTCATTTCAAATGGGCTTTGATAGATCTTTGAAATTGGAAAAAGATGCTCAGTCCACTCTCTTTTCGATCCAGTTACAGTTGGAGTAGTAAGCTCATCTAGTTCCCCCTCTTTCTCTCTTTCCTGCAGTTTGAGTTTTAGTTGTCTTTCCTGTCGATCTCGGCGAGCCAGTCTTAGTAGTTGCCCTAATAGGAGGAGGGCCATATAATAGTTGCTAGTCTTACTTCCATGGAGTGGTAGAAAGCGAAATTGGGAGAAATTTGACATCCTGTCTTATCTTATATCGATTTTGCTCTTTTTGTCTTTCTGTGCCATCTTCAGGCGATCGAAGACTTTATCTAAGAGGTGGATTTCCCTCGATAGTCGGGCATATTATATATGATGGATACGAGTGGGCCAGGCGAGTGAATAGGTATCAGGCCAGGTTACTTTTTTGAGAGTCCTAAGGAGGCTACCTAAACGATCGTTGAAAGGCTTAAGAGAGGTCAGGAAGGACAAATCAAAGAGAAGGGTGGTTCGTAGATCAGTATGAGTATGAACTTCAGCGTGAAGTGGTCGGGTTCACTCCTTCTAGAGGAAGGGATTCGTGTACTGATTGCTTGCCTTAGCTTCTATATCCCTCACTCGATAGATCGTCATTTGTTAGAATGAATTCCTTATTGCTCTAAACGAGCTACATGACTCAGGTAGCTTGTCTCCAGAACCTCCACTTCCCACATCGAGCTTAGAAACCCGGTCTTTTTCATTAAAAAAGAAAGATTTTAGCAATCCTCATCAAGGAAGGGGTCCCATCGCACATCCGATTCATGAACAGAGGATTCGTAAACAGACAGGCTTGACATTCCTTAGAAAGCGGAAAAGAGAGGATTTGCAAGATCAAGAAAAGTCGAATAGCGAATAGAATGACCTAAGAGCAAAAGTCTTGGAAGAGTGAGCGCAGGGAAGGATATTTCTTTGAATAAAGAAGTCGATTTCAAACTCACTTCACTCCTCTCGTTTATACTGTTTTTCAAGGTCGGATTGGAATCTTCACTCCCTTCCTGAAGGAATTCGACGAAGAAGTCGTCTATCTTATAGAGCTTTTTCCTCTCCTCTCTTTAAACTGAGAAAGAAGAAAGAAGTCCCTCGACTTTTATTTCAATAAGTGTCTGTAGACACAAAGTAGTGTGATGTATTGCTTTCTTTGTTATGTTGAATGAAGTTCTATGTCTTTTGTTCACTTAATTAAGTAAAGTTGTGTCTTTGTTTGGTTTGGTTTGTTGTGTTTGCATGTATGGTATGGGCCAAAACCTAGTCTAAAGTGTTCACTACTTATGTGAATTGTGAATATAAATAATAAAGACTTTTTCGTAAAAATGTGCATGTGAAAGTTGAAAGAAAGTGTACTGTAGATGTGCTTATTAAGCCTTTCCAGCTCTTAAGCTTCTCCTTCTTCCTTGAGTCAACCCTAATCTTGCTAGTTCAGTTCGTATGTTTTACGTGAGCGCGTTGAAGTTGAACTAGTGTGCATGGACCTTATCCACACGTTTTTCGGCCTAGACGCTAATAAGACGAAAACCCAGGACTCAAGCGTTTTCGATCTCTGTTTTTGCGCGAAAGTATCATAAAATCCTGAATGGAATCCAGCCTTACCCAACCGGAAGCAAACGAAAGAGGGGAGGCCGGGAACGTACATTCATAATTGATTCATATTCTATCCTCGGACGGGAAGTCTCAAAGCTCTTTTGCCAGCTTAGCGTCTTGATGGTCTGTTCAATCAGTTGATTATGTCAAAACAGGGAACAGAAGACTTGCTTTTGTTCCAGTTTCTGATTCAAGAATGTTCCTATCATTTCTGAACGTTAACGTTTAGGTGAGCCACACCTCCAGAATATCTAGAACCGGTTGGGATTGGTTCACTAAATATCCGGAGAAAGGCAAAAATCATCTATTCTTTTTCATGATATTCCTTGCTTTACTACCAGGTAGTCGAAAATCAATTCATCCGGAATTCCACTGTCCTTTCAAGAATGGCATGAAGCTTTGGTTTGGCTGTGCCTGCTACCCAGCCGTACTTTATCCACGATGTTTTCTCGGGCTAGGTTACATGAAAATAGAACTTGACTTGACACACAAATTCAATTCCCGAATTGATCGATATGTTTATGGGCATCTCACTTAGTGGACATGGAATCTTTTAGCATAGACATGGTCTAGTTTCATTTCAAAATCCCTCGGCTAAAGTCTCTTACGAGAAAATTAGCTGACTTGCTTAGGTGATGGTTTATTCTTAGCCAAATGAAAAGAAGCAAGGATCCTTTGTTTTGGAGGTTCTTTCTCGAGCCGGAGTGCGCTGTGCCTAGTTCTCACTCCATTTATTCCGTTCGTTGAGTGAGAAATGGGAAATTTATGGAAAGTTACAATCCCTACCACGGAATAGTGCACCTACACGCCTTCATCGACGTTGTTTTTTGACCGGAAGGCCGAGAGCTAACTATCGAGATTTTGGACTATCTGGACACATACTTCGTGAAATGGTTCATGCATGTTTGTTGCCAGGAGCAACAAGATCAAGTTGGTAAGGATTAATGCTTCATTTCTATTTCTATGGTCGATGATCATAGAAGCCCCTTTACCATTCTGTATAAATGGGCTATTCTATTTGTACAGATAGGGTGGAGGGGCGCATTTTATCCTTGTTTATCTATTAGTTTTCAGTTCTTATCTTCGGCGCGGGGTAGAGCAGTTTGGTAGCTCGCAAGGCTCATAACCTTGAGGTCACGGGTTCAAATCCTGTCTCCGCAACATCTTGTTTTTCCAAACTATAGCCGGGTTGACTCTGGTAACTAGTAATTAATTCCCGCCTTTCGCTTTTTGGGGGTGGAAGGCAAAAGAAAACGTAGGGTCAAAACTCGCACCTGTGTCCAAAGTTTGACTCTTGAGTCAGAATGATAAGGCATTTCGCAAGCTTGAATCCCTAGAAAGCAGAACTGCAGTTCGTAAGTTTGCTCTTACTTCTTTATTCAATTCTTTTCCCACTTCATTGCCTTCTATTCCTCTTTTATTCTTTCTAATGTAATATCATAAGCATCCAATGCAGCTTCTTCTGCGAACTCTTCTGCTGCAGCAGATTCATTCTGATCCTTTAGATCCGCTCTCTCTTTCTCTGGCTCCCTTACTTGAAAGCTTTTAGTCGATCTACTCAGTCAAAGAGTTTTTTCAACTCCGATCCTTTCAGCCCTAGTTTCGCTCTAAGCCAAGGCCTTTAGTCGATCTGGTTCTTAGTATCCTTCCTCTTTAGTCTAGCTGACAGCTTTTCCCCTTGACTCGCCTGCTTTGGGAAGTCAATATTCTATAGTTGGAATCTATCTTCCACTGGCTGTGACAAAGACATATCTGCTAGAAGAAGTGCGGTCATAAAGTCTTTCTTTCCCCAAGGGCAGAAGGAGTTCGGAATGACTATCTCTCTCGTCCAGTCCACGAAAATGCCCCTTCCTTGTTGTTGTGGCTAAAAGCCTTGGTGATCTATCTTCCTTCTCTTAGGCCCCTAGACCATGATGTATTAGATCCCCATGAATGAGGAAAGGTAGTTTCAACTAAGGTCTTAAAGTCCAGCCCGGTGATGAATCTTCTTCCACTCCCCAACCTCTAAGGAGTCGTAGAGCAATGTCTTTATTGGCAGTTGCGCAACCTTCGATTGAAGCTACTTCTGCGGATTGCGACAGCACCTGGCCTTGGATCAAGGCTCTCACTCGCTCAAGACGTCGATGCGCCACCGGGTTGACCCTTTTCTTACCAGCATGGGGAGTTGCGATGGATGCCAAGATGAAGACTCCTCAGCGCCAATTAGGGGGTACAAGAGATAGTTGGATCGTAAGACTTTCTCTCACATCCCACTCCCTTCCATGAGATAGTCAATTTTAGCATCTTTGAAGAATCATATTGAGAAAAAGAAAGAAGCCTGGGGATAAAGTGATGAGCCCGAGATGTTATAAAGCTTTGGGTTTGACTTTTTCGTCTGCTTTGTATGAGTCGACGTATGGAATGCGCCAAGACATGACTTTGTATGCCATGGCACTGAGAGAAAGACACAGGAGAATTCCTCTTTTAGGAAGACCTAGTAGCTCAGGATCTCTGACGTTTCATGTCTGTGCCTTTGATCACATACTTTGTCCGCTCGAAGGCTCATGCTCGATCCTCTTTCATTGGATACAGGGATTTCGTTCGCTCACGGCTCGTTCGCAATGGAACTGGGAAAAGAGAAAGAAATGGAGTGAAGAGCTTCGTTGACTGATTTCAGAACCTCGCCTTCCTACAATGCTATTCGGATTTGCGATAAGGGCTGCGCTCTATACGCCTTTGGATTCAGCTGTTGAATAAAAAGTCTAAATGAGAAAGATAGGCTTGAAAGAAAAGCGCTTGGGTGAAGTTCAAAGAAGAATGGCTGTCTCTAGCTACTCTCAGTTTCATTTGCTTTGTAGTTGATCCCGTCTTCCGTACCGGATTCATAGGCTTGGATAAGGCTTTCACTGCCTTCGCTAAAGGGAGTTCCGTCGGTTCAGTTTGCTTAGAGGCAGAAGGCCTAGAAGAGGCCTAGAAGTCATAAGGAATAGGCACTGTACCGGCCTCTAAGGTTTGGCTTTTCTTTTATTGACTTTCTTGAGTCAATGTCGCATTTCGCGTGCTTGGTTAGATCTCCTAACCTAATGTAATGAACGAGAAGGTGCAAAATTCAGTCTTAGCTAAGCGGGTAAGAGAAAAAATCTTTCTTTCCCTCTTATTCTACAATATTATTGTTTATTCTGTTAGGTGATTACTTTTCATTTTATATAGCTGTAAAAGCTTCCTTTTTCTTTCCCTCAGCAAATCAAGTTTCCTTAAGCTCGTTCTTTTAAAGCCGTGAGTCTTTATCTTGTCTTTTCTCTTTTTTCTAAGTGGAATTGTAGGCGGCATT